GAGGCTCAGGCGGAGGCTCGTTTACTGATGTTTTCTCATATGAATCTCTTGTCTCCTGCGATGGGGGATCCCATTTCCGTGCCAACTCAAGATATGCTTATTGGTCTATATATATTAACGAGTGGGAATCCCCGAGGCATTTGTACAAATAGGTATAATCCCTGGAATCGCAGCAACTACCAAAATGAAAGAATTTCTGATAATAACTGGAAAAAAAAAGAACCTTTTTTTTGTAATTCTTATGATGCAATTGGAGCTTATCGACAGAAAAGAATCAATTTAGATAGTCCTTTGTGGCTTCGGTGGCGACTAGATCAACGCGTTATTGCTTCAAGAGAAGTTCCCATCGAAGTTCATTATGAATCCTTGGGGACCTATCATGAGATTTATGGGCACTATCTAATAGTAAGAAGTGTAAAAAAAGAAATTCTTTGTATATACATTCGAACAACTGTCGGTCATATTTCTCTTTTTCGAGAAATGGAAGAAGCTATACAAGGGTTTTGTCGAGCTCGCTCATATGGTATCTAATCATATGGTATCTTAGTGAAGTAATTCTATTACACCGGTGTGAATTCGGGTCTCTCCAGTTCAACTGGGACCCGAGTTCCCGAATTTCTATGTGAATTAAGATCGAGAAAAGGAAGTTTTTCAATCATTGACTCAAACTCATTGTCGAATCCCACTCATCAGAATATGGAGGTACTTATGGCCGAACGAGTCAATCTAGTCTTTCACAATAAAGTAATAGATGGAACTGCCATTAAAAGACTTATTAGCCGATTAATAGATCACTTCGGAATGGCATATACATCACACATTCTGGATCAAGTAAAGACTCTGGGTTTCCAGCAAGCCACTGCTACATCCATTTCATTAGGGATTGATGATCTTTTAACGATACCTTCTAAGGGGTGGTTAGTACAAGATGCTGAACAACAAAGTTTGATTTTGGAAAAACACCACCATTACGGGAGTGTACACGCAGTAGAAAAGTTACGCCAATCCATTGAAGTATGGTATGCTACAAGTGAATATTTGCGACAAGAAATGAATCCTAATTTTAGGATGACCGACCCCTTTAATCCAGTCCACATAATGTCTTTTTCGGGAGCCAGAGGAAATGCATCTCAAGTACACCAATTAGTAGGTATGAGAGGATTAATGTCGGATCCTCAAGGACAAATGATTGATTTACCTATTCAAAGCAATTTACGCGAGGGACTGTCGTTAACAGAATATATCATTTCTTGCTACGGAGCCCGCAAAGGAGTTGTGGATACTGCTGTACGAACATCCGATGCTGGATATCTTACGCGCAGGCTTGTTGAAGTAGTTCAACACATTGTTGTACGTAGAACAGATTGTGGAACCCTCCGCGGGCTTTCTGTGAGTCCTCAAAATGGGAGGATGCCAGAAAGAATTTTTATTCAAACATTAATTGGTCGTGTATTAGCAGACGATATATATACGGGATCGCGGTGTATTGCCATTCGAAATCAAGATATTGGAATTGGACTTGTCAATCGATTCATAACCTTTCGAATCCAACCAATATCCATCCGAACCCCCTTTACTTGTAGAAGTACATCTTGGATCTGTCGATTATGTTATGGTAGGAGTCCCACCCACGGTGACCTGGTCGAATTGGGAGAAGCTGTAGGTATTATTGCGGGTCAATCTATTGGAGAGCCGGGTACTCAACTAACATTAAGAACTTTTCATACTGGCGGAGTATTCACAGGTGGTACTGCAGAACATGTACGGGCCCCCTCGAAGGGAAAAATCAAATTCAATGAGGCTTTAGTTCATCCCACACGTACGCGTCATGGGCATCCTGCCCTTCTCTGTTCTATGGACTTGGATGTAACTATTGAGAGTGAAGATATTCTACATAACCTGACTATTCCGCCAAAAAGTTTTCTTTTGGTTCAAAATAATCAATATGTAGAATCCGAACAAGTCATTGCCGAGATTCGCGCGGGAACATCCACTTTTCATTTTAAAGAAAGGGTTCGAAAACATATTTATTCGGACTCTGAGGGAGAAATGCACTGGAGTACCGATGTGTACCATGCACCCGAATTTACATATAGCAATGTCCATCTTTTACCAAAAACAAGCCATTTATGGATATTATCAGGAGGTTCGTGCAGATCCAGTGAAGCTCCGTTTTCACTCCACAAGGATCAAGATCAAATGAATCCTCGTTCGACAGAAAGAGAACGAAGATATCTTTCGAGTCTCTCAGCTAATAATGATCAAATCAGATACAAATTCTTTAGTTCTTCTTTTTCTGGTAAAAAAAAAGACGATAGGAGTCCTGATTATTCAGAAATGAATCGAATCATATGTACTCTTCATTGTAATCTCATATATCCTTCGATTCTACGTGAGAATTCTGATTTATTGGCAAAAAGGAGAAGAAATCGACTTGTCATTCCAGTCCAATCGAGTCAAGAACGAGAGAAAGAACTAATACCCCATTCAGGTATTTCGATTGAACTGCCCATAAATGGTATTTTCCGGAAAAATAGTATTCTTGCTTTTTTTGATGATCCTCGATACAGAACAAAGAGTTCGGGAATTACTAAATATGGGACTATGGGGATGCACTCACTCGTTAAAAACGAGGATTTGGTTGATTATCGAGGAATCAAAGAATTTAAGCCAAAATACCAAATAACAATAGATCCATTTTTTTTCATTCCCGAAGAAGTCCATATTTTACCTGAGTCTTCTTCGATAATGGTACGGAATAATAGTCTGATTGGAGTAGATACACGAATCGCTTTAAATACAAGAAGCAGAGCGGGCGGATTAGTCCGAGTGGAGAGAAAAAAAGGGGGGATTGAACTTCAAATCTTTTCTGGAAATATCCATTTTCCTGGAGAGACAGATAAGATATCCTGGCACAGTGGCATCTTGATACCACCAGGAACAGGAAAAGGAAATTCTAAGGAATCCAAAAAATGGAAAAATGGGATCTATGTCCAAAGGATCACACCTACTAAGAAAAAGCATTTTGTTTTAGTTCGACCTGTAGTGACATATGAAATAGCGGACGGTCTCAATTTAGCAACACTCTTCCCTCCGGATCTGTTCCAAGAAAAGGATAATATGCAACTTCAAATTGTCAATTATATTGTTTACGAAAATGGAAAACCAATTCGGGAAATTTCTGACACAAGTATTCAATTAGTTCGGACTTGTTTCATTTTGAATTGGGACCAAGACAAAAAAAGTGCTTCCGCCGAGGAGGCCCACGCTTCCTTTGTCGAAGTAAGGGCAAAAGGTCTGATTCGAGATTTCTTAAGAATCGACTTAGTGAAATCCCATATTTTGTATCCGAGAAAAAGGAATGATCCGTCAGGCTCAGGATTGATCTCTGATAATGTCTCAGATCACACGAATATCAATCCCTTTTATTCCAAGCCAAAGATGAAACAATCGCCTAGGCAAAATCACGGAACTATTCGGACCTTGCTAAATAAAAATAAGGAATGCCCGTCTTTGATGATTTTGTCCGCATCTAATTGTTTTCGAATGGGTCCTGATGTAAAATCCCAGAATGTGATAAAAGAATCAATTAAAAAAGATGCTATAAGTCAAATTAGGAATTCAATCGGCCCTTTAGGAACAGCCCTTCAAGTTGTGAATTTTGATTCATTTTACTATTTTATAACTCATAATCAGGTCTTGCTAACTAAATATTTGCAAGTTGCACATTTAAAACAGACTTGTCAAGTACTTCAATATTATTTAATGGATGAAAGCGGGAAGATTTATAATCCGGATCCTCGCAGTAACATCGTTTTGAATTCATCCAATTTGAGTTGGTATTTTCTGCCTCACAATAATTATGAGAATTCTTGTGAAGAAATATCTACAATAATTAGTCTTGGACAGTTTATTTGTGAAAATGTATGTATAGCCAAAAATGGACCATACCTAAGATCGGGTCAAGTTTTGATTGTTCAACTTGACTCTGTAGTAATACGATCTGCTAAGCCTTATTTGGCCACTCCAGGAGCAACTGTTCATGGACATTATGGAGAAATCCTTTATGACGGAGATACAGTAGTTACATTTATATATGAAAAATCGAGATCCGGTGATATAACGCAGGGTCTTCCAAAAGTGGAACAGGTGTTAGAAGTGCGTTCAGTTGATTCAATATCGGTGAACCTAGAAAAAAGAGTTGAGAGTTGGAACGAGCATATAACAAGAATTCTTGGATTTCCTTGGGGATTTTTGATTGGGGCTGAGCTAACTATAGTGCAAAGTCGTATCTCTTTGGTTAATAAGATCCAAAAGGTTTATCGATCCCAGGGGGTCCAAATCCATAATAGGCACATAGAAATTATTGTACGCCAAATAACATCCAAAGTGCTGGTTTCAGAGGATGGAATGTCTAATGTTTTTTTACCTGGAGAACTAATTGGATTGTTGCGAGCGGAACGGACGGGGCGCGCTTTGGAAGAATCGATCTGTTACAAGGCCGTCCTATTGGGAATAACAAGAACATCTTTGAATACTCAAAGTTTCATATCCGAAGCGAGTTTTCAAGAAACTGCTCGAGTTTTAGCTAAAGCGGCTCTCCGGGGTCGTATTGATTGGTTGAAAGGCCTAAAAGAGAACGTTGTTATAGGCGGGATGATACCCGTTGGGACCGGATTCAAGGGATTAGTACACTGTTCAAGGCAACATAAAAGCATTCCTTTGGAAACCAAGAATAAGCACTTTTTCGAGGGGGAGGTCAGAGATATTTTGTTCCACCACAGAGAATTATTTGATTCTTGCATTTCAAAGAATTTCCACGATACACCAGAACAATCATTTAGAGTATTTAATGATTCCTAAAAGAAAAGTCAAAGGTCGTTTTGTAATAAAAAAACTCTTGAGGCCCTTTGATGTGGTCCTGAAAAAACAGATAATAACAAATAGACGGTAGCGATTTGGATCGGATATCGACACGGCAAATCTCCGGTAGACGAAAAGGTTCCGTTGGAACAATTATTTAGCTCAGGGCACCTCGCCGCTTTTTTTTTTTGAAAAAAAAAAAGCGGAAATGTGGGGAGAAATGACAAGAAGATATTGGAACATCAATTTAGAAGAGATGATGGAAGCAGGAGTTCATTTTGGTCATGGTACTAAAAAATGGAATCCTAGGATGGCGCCTTATATTTATGCCAATCGTAAAGGTATTCATATTACAAATCTTACTAAAACCGCGCGTTTTTTAGCAGAAGCTTGTGATTTAGTTTTTGATGCAGCAAGCCGGGGGAGGCAGTTTTTAATTGTTGGTACCAAAAATAAAGCAGCTGCTTTAGTAGCACGGGCTGCAATAAAGGCTCGGTGTCATTATGTTAATAAAAAGTGGCTTGGTGGTATGTTAACGAATTGGTCCACTACAGAAACGAGACTTCATAAGTTCAGGGACTTGAGAACGGAACAAAAGACAGGGAGACTTAACCGTCTTCCAAAAAGAGACGCGGCTATATTGAAGAGACAATTATCTCACTTGCAAACATATCTGGGTGGGATTAAATATATGACCGGTTTGCCCGATATTGTAATTATCGTTGATCAGCAAGAAGAATATACGGCTCTTCAAGAATGTATTACTTTGGGAATTCCAACAATTTCTTTAATCGACACCAATTGTGACCCCGATCTTGCAGATATTGCGATTCCAGCAAATGATGACGCTATAGCTTCAATCCGATTAATTCTTAACAAATTAGTATTCGCAATTTGTGAGGGTCGTTCTAGCTATATACGAAATCCTTGATTAATAATAAGATTAAGAGAAAGAAATTCTTTTTCGAACTCCATAGATTTATGGAATCAATCGGTTACTACTTTTGAATCGCATAAAAGAGATCAAAATGGTTGGAGATGCTGTGTGATTGTTTAGTATACAAAATCGAAAATTCAACTAAGCAAGTCAAAAAAGAGATGGTTGAATCAAAATAATTCCTTTTAAAGTTCGATTTCTGTGAGAGGGCAATATGGATGTTCTATCATGTTCCAACAACACACTAAAAGGGTTATACGACATATCGGGTGTGGAAGTAGGCCAACATTTCTATTGGCAAATAGGAGGTTTTCAAGTCCATGGCCAAGTACTTATTACCTCTTGGGTTGTAATTGCTATCTTATTAGGTTCAGCCAGTATAGCTGTTCGGAATCCACAAACCATTCCAAATGACAGTCAGAATTTCTTCGAATATATCCTTGAATTCATTCGAGATGTTAGTAAAACCCAGATTGGAGAAGAATATGGTCCATGGGTTCCTTTTATTGGAACTCTGTTTCTATTTATTTTTGTTTCTAATTGGGCAGGAGCTCTTTTACCGTGGAAACTCGTAGAGTTACCTCACGGGGAGTTAGCTGCGCCCACCAATGATATAAATACTACTGTTGCTTTAGCTTTACTCACGTCAGTAGCCTATTTCTATGCGGGTCTTAGCAAAAAGGGGTTAGGTTATTTCAGTAAATACATACAACCAACCCCAATCCTTTTACCCATTAACATCTTAGAAGATTTCACAAAACCGTTATCCCTTAGTTTTCGACTTTTCGGAAATATATTAGCCGATGAATTAGTAGTTGTTGTTCTTGTTTCTTTAGTACCTCCAGTCGTTCCTATACCTGTCATGTTCCTGGGATTATTTACGAGTGGTATTCAAGCTCTTATTTTTGCAACGCTAGCTGCGGCTTATATAGGCGAATCCCTGGAGGGTCATCATTGACTAGTTTGAAAACTAGTCATTTTTTTATCTTAGGCCAAGGTACTGGATGCGTGACTCGAGATAATCGGCTTAGGAAATTGTAAAAAGGGGAAAGAGAGAACGATCTTTTTCCTCCAATTTTTCTTTGATGACCCATTCCATTTCTCATTTAGATAATACCGAGCCCCTTTTCTATTACTATTTTCTTTTGAAAAATGGAACAAAAGAAAATAGTAATAGAAAAATTGCATGAACTCTTCAATCACCCAAATACTGATATTTCTATGCAATGGTTTGGATCGTCCCTGGATACAATCTACATGTAGGATACTGATAACTAAAAGAAAGAATAAGAAGACGTTAAAAAACGAAATTCATAAAAAATGACTTGGTTAGCAAGGGCGGGTCTAAACCAGGGATGTGGAATCTAATGGCTAGAATTCAACTCTTGGCCGGTTCAAAAAGAATTTTAGAATCCGGGTGAATCACCGATACGAATAGTTTGTTTACGTTATGGAAGAAAGACACGTATATGTGATATTAGATATTGACTAGTTATATATGATCTAAAGATATATCTAATCCGCCCTACTATTAATTAAGATGAGGATTCCCATATAAGTCTTTTCCTTTCATCTGTAACGAACTATGAATTGAATGAAACAAGATGAAATCAATAAAAAGAACAAAGAATTCAACTAATGCTTCGGAACAAAGAGCTGGAAGAACAAAAAAAAAGTTCTATGGATTCACAAAAATCTCGTCGATAATATAAGAACTAAAAAAGAGTGATACTCGAGAAGTAGTTCGGACGATTCAATAATATTAGTCCATTACTTGAATTGGCAGTTGTTAGTTATTTCGTCTGGCTGAATCTTATTGAGGGGATAATTAAATCATAATTCCTTGGATGATTGTATCATTAACCATTTTTTTTTTTATTTTTGTGTGAGGAACTTATCATGAATCCACTGATTTCTGCCGCTTCCGTTATTGCTGCTGGATTAGCTGTCGGGCTTGCTTCTATTGGACCTGGAGTTGGTCAAGGTACTGCTGCGGGACAAGCTGTAGAAGGTATCGCGAGACAGCCCGAGGCAGAGGGAAAAATACGAGGTACTTTATTGCTTAGTCTGGCTTTTATGGAAGCGTTAACTATTTATGGATTGGTTGTAGCCTTAGCACTTTTATTTGCGAATCCCTTTGTATAATCCTCTCAATATCAAAAGTATTTTTTTTTTTTCTTTGATGTTCGGGGAATTGCTCCTTGCTTTTTCGAATTATATCAATATTTGACTCCTCCAATTCCTTATTCGTTCGTTGGGATACTAACCTGCGGGAGGGTAAGATTTGCGGATGAGGAATTCGCAGCATACCGATTCGTTTTCTTCCTTCCCTTTCTTAGCAACGGAAACCCCCTTTTTGTTTTTTTTTAGGGATTGTTACAAGACCCTAATTATTTAACAATTGCCGTGAAACCCGCCTTAGATTCTAATAAGTATTACTCTTACTAATAAGTATTACTCTTATTAGCAATCCCCAATTGAAAACAAAAAAAAAACATAATCAACTCCATTTTTTATTCTGTTTTAGGCTGTTTAGAAATATTTCAATTTTGAAAAGAAAATATATATATATTCATTCAAAAAGAAATAGGAATAGCAATAAATAGAAAAAGTGTTTAAGTGATACAAAAAAAACTCTATTCGATTTTTATTTATTTTATCTATAAGAGGAGATTGTATGAAAAATGTAACCGATTCTTTCCTTTCCTTGGTTCACTGGCCATCCGCCGGGAGTTTCGGGTTTAATACCGATATTTTAGCAACAAATCCAATAAATCTAAGCGTAGTGCTTGGTGTATTGATCTTTTTTGGAAAGGGAGTGTGTGCGAGTTGTTTATTTCAAGAATAGGCTGGACCGAACCGGCTGCACCCTTTTCATTATAACTAGGACAAAGTAAAAGGTGCATAATCCCGCGAATTACTTCTGAAAAAATTCCGTTAATAAATCATATTTAAGAACCATAGCATTTCGTGATTGATTGGGAAATCCACTTTGATTCTCTATTAACCAATAATGTGGGACCATTAATATGGTTAAAGCTAAAGCAGTTGAAGTCCAAATGAGGGTAGCATGGTATTCTTTCTACTACTATGTGAATATGTGAATTTAATACAAAAACGGTTTCAAAACGAATAGTTACATTTTTTTGATATAGAACACTCATGTCGATCAAATGATTTGAAACCTTTATTGGAAAAAGGATCGGACTCCTTTTTTGATCTTCTCCAATGCGGAATTGATGACCTATGTAATGTATAAAGTAAGAGGAATTCTTTGGATTTGAAGAAAAAAGAGAAACAACTTTGCTGACAATTCCATATTTTTTGTTTGGTCAGAAGAGTCCTCCGAATAATATTCCGGATTTGGATTCGAGATACGTTTGGATCTTTTTTTTGGAATATGAATAGAGAAGAGAGGATAGGCTCATTATATTACATTAAAATAAAAAAAGATATGGGAATTTGACATAAATAATTGAAGTAATTGAGCGTGAGAGCCAAATGAATCGAAAGATTCATGTTTGGTTCGGGAAGGGATTATGGAATTTTTAAAATAACTGGAAAGCTAATCTACTTTCATTAATTGATTTATTAGATAATCGAAAACAGAGGATCTTGAATACTATTCGCAATTCAGAAGAATTACGCGAGGGGGCCATCGAACAGCTGGAAAAAGCCCGGGCCCGTTTACAGGACGTGCAAATCGAAGCGGAAGGGTATCGAGCGTATGGGTACTTTGGGATAGACGAGAAAAGGCACGAGTTGATTAATTCAACTTCTAAGGCCTTGGAACAATTAGAAAATAACAAAAACGAAACCATTCATTTTGAACAACAAAGGGCGATTACTCAAGTCCGACAGCGGATTTTCCAACAAGCCTTACAAGGAGCTTTAGGAACTCTGAATAGTTGTTTGAACAACGAGTTACATTTACGGACCATCAGTGCGAATATTGGCCTGTTTGGGTCGATGAAAGAACTAACTGATTAGTCCTTCTATTGTAGGCATTATTTTTTCTTACAAAAAAATGAAGAAATACTCATGGCAACCATTAGAGCCGACGAAATTAGTAATATTATCCGTGAACGGATTGAGCAATATAATAGAGAAGTAAAGATTGTAAATACTGGTACCGTACTTCAAGTTGGTGACGGCATTGCTCGTATTTATGGTCTTGATGAAGTAATGGCAGGCGAATTA